CAGATCCATTTGCAACTCCCTTGGAAATCTTACCTGAATGGTATTTTTTTCCTGTATTTCAAATACTTCGAACAGTACCCAATAAATTATTAGGTGTTCTTTTAATGGTTTCAGTACCTGCGGGATTATTAACAGTCCCTTTTTTAGAGAATGTTAATAAATTTCAAAATCCATTTCGTCGTCCAGTAGCGACAACCGTCTTTTTGATTGGTACGGCGGTAGCCCTTTGGTTGGGTATTGGTGCAACATTACCTATTGATAAATCCCTAACTTTAGGTCTTTTTTAAATTGATTCATTAATTGTGAAATAAAATATGTGTATCTAGGGAATAGTCGCTTCAAAGTGACTTCTCCCTAGATACATCTAATTCTAATAAATTAAATTATGGATCGAGTCCAGATTTATATATAGATTTAAAGATCTAAAAAACCATTTTTATCTTGTTTTGGAAAAAAAAAGATGAAAAAAATCCAAATCTAACAGATTTAAAACTAATTTTTCGGTAAATCTATTTCAAACTGCTTTTCTAGAATGCCCAATATCTCTTTTACATCTTCTATACGAAAATGTTCAATTTTCATAAGATCCTTTTGAGTGTTATTCAAAAGATCCAATAATGTATATATATTGGATCTTTTGAGGCAATTATAGATTCTGGGAGGCAATTTTAATTGGTCAATAAAAATATATTTCAATGCAATTTTTTTTTTGTTTTTCCTTAGTTTAACCAATTTATCATGAAAGGTAAAAAGAGGTAAAGTAACCTTGTGTTGATTGTCGTCTAAATTTAAGTTTTCTTCTTCTGTATGGAAAAAAGGAATAAATAAATCAATCAAATTTCGGGACGCTTCATGAAGCGCTTCTTTCGGAGTTAAACTTCCATTTGTCCATATTTCGAGAAAAAGTATCTCTTGTTTTTCATTTCCATTCCCATAAGAATGAATGCTATGATTTGCTTTTCGAACAGGCATGAATACAGCATCGATAGGATAACTTCTGTCTTGAAAGTTATTTGAACTTTTTATACGATATCCGCGATTCCTCTCAATTTGTAATCCAATACAAAAATCAATCGGTTCCGTCAAGCTAGCTATATGTTGTGTATTATCAACGATTTCCACATAAGTCGGTGAGATGATATCTTGAGCTGTTACATACCCAGGACCCTTAATACAAATAGACGCGTCACAAGTTCTGTATAAATTACTTCTCAATACTATTTCTTTCAAATTCATTAAAATTTCATGTACTGATTCTTGAATACCCACTATGGTAGAATATTCGTGTGGTATTTTCTCAGATCTTGCACGTGTAATATATGTTCCTTCTATTTCTCCAAGTAAAGCTCTTCGCATCGCAATGCCTATGGTGTCGGCTTGACCTTTCATAAGTGGAGACAAAAGAAAACGTCCATAAGAAAGGCGCTTACTGTCTGTCCTCGATTCAACACACTTCCACTCTAGTGTCCGAGTAGATATGGTTACTTTCTCTCGAACCATAGTAATATAATATTATTTGGTCGAATTGTTTATTTCTCTTGAAATTTCTTTAATGTTGATTTTTTTTTACACGCGTCTTTTTTTAGGGGGTCTACAGCCATTATGTGGCATAGGAGTTACATCCCGTACAAAAGTTAATAGTATACCACTTCGACGAATAGCCCGCAATGCTGCATCTCTTCCGAGACCGGGACCCTTTATCATGACCTCTGCTCGTTGCATACCTTGATCGACTACTGTACGAATAGCATTTCCAGCTGCGGTTTGAGCAGCAAAAGGTGTCCCTCTTCTTGTACCCCGAAATCCACAAGTACCGGCAGAAGACCAAGAAACCACTCGACCTCTTACATCTGTAACAGTCACAATGGTATTATTGAAACTTGCTTGAACATGAATAAATCCCTTTGGTATTCTACGTGTATTCTTACGTGAACCAATACGTCCATTCCTACGCGAACCAATTCTTGGTATAGTTTTTGCCATATTTTATCATCTCATAAATATGAGTCATATATATATATAGATAAATGGATATATCCATTTCTTATCAAAACAGATCCTTTTTTTATTTGTAGATCGGGTCTTTTAGAAAGTATTTTTTAGACTATCCTTGTCTTTGTTTATGTCTCGGGTTGGAACAAATTACTATAATTCGTCCCCGCCTACGGATTAGTCGACATTTTTCACAAATTTTACGAACAGAAGCTCTTATTTTCATATTTTTCATACCTTAATCTTAATTTTGAATCGACTTCTTGGAAGAAAATAAGTTTCTTGAAATTTTGAATTTCGAATCGTATTCCCACGAAAAGGAGAATATTAAAGTTAAAAACCACCTAATCATTCGAATCTTTGTTGCGGAGTCGATAAATAATACGCCCTCTGCTTGAATCATAACGACTTACTTCAATTTTGACTCTATCTCCTGGCAGTATCCGTATAAAACTACGTCGGATCTTTCCTGAAACATAACCTAAAATAAGATCCTCATTATCTAAACGAACCCGGAACATACCATTGGGAAGCGATTCAGTAATTAAACCCTCATGAATCCATTTTTGTTCTTTCATTCCGGGTAAAACCTCCTTAAAGTATTAACTAATGTAGGAGGAACAAGATTATACACTTCGCATTTTTTTTTAGTTTTTTTTTTCACAACAAATAGGAAGTCTCGTATCCAATGCGGATATAAGAAGTATTACCATATATAACACAAGATTTCTCCGCCTATTCCTTTTAGTCGAGCCTCTCGGCCTGTCATTATACCTTGAGAAGTGGAAAGAATTACAATCCCCATTCCGCCTAAAATTCTAGGAATTCTTTGATAGTTAGAATAGATTAGTAAACCAGGCCGGCTGATCCGTTTTAAATTTAAAAGATTTCTATAGGGCCCTTTTCTATTTCGTTTATGTCGCAGGGTTGAAACCAAAAAATATTTGTCGCTTTCTCGATGTTTCCTCACATTTTCGATAAAACCTTCTCGTAAAAGTATTTTAACAATGTTTTCGGTGATATTAGCATATGCTATTCGAAGAACTCTTTTTCTATCCATATCAGCATTGCGTATAGAGGTTAATATGTCAGCAATAGTGTCCTTACTCATAATGGAGTAAAATCTTTGTTGCCCAAAAATTTTGATATAATCAACATGTTTTTTGCTTTTTTTTACTTATTTTATTTGTTTATGAATAAAAATGATATTATTAAATTAAAGTTAAAGGTATATGCGTAAAACACAATCTACTAAATGAATTTGAATCTATTTCTTTCTAATACCCTACTATAACTATATCATAGTCTCATCTTATATTTTAAGACTATTATAATACCTCGGGCGCCAATGAGACTATTTTAGTAAAATTTAAATGCCTCAATTCCCGGGCGATCGCACCAAAAACGCGAGTTCCTTTAGGATTTCCTTCTTGATCAATGACAACTGCGGCATTGTCATCATATCGTATTAGCATATCGTTGTCACGTTTCAGTTCCTTACGGGTACGTACAATTACAGCTCTGACCACTTCTGATCTTTCTAGGGGCATATTCGGCACTGCTTCTTTAATCACAGCAACAATAACGTCACCAATATAAGCATATCGACGATTACTAGCTCCTATGATTCGAATACACATCAATTCTCGAGCCCCGCTGTTATCTGCTACATTCAAATGTGTCTGAGGTTGAATCATTTTTTTATTTGTTGTTTCAATGCAAAATTATTTGTTGTTTCAATGCAAAAAAAAAAGAAAGAAATATTCTTTGTCAAAAGAAAAAAAAGAAACCTTGCCTTTTTCATTCCCAGGCTCTATTTTCTTTAGTTCTACATTCTTATACCAAAATAATAAATTGAGTTTTGATAGGCATTTTGGACGCTGCTATTGAAATTGCTTTTCTGGCTATATTTTCTGCGACTCCGCCCATTTCATAAAGTATTCGACCTGGTTTAACAACAGCTACCCAATATTCAGGAGAGCCCTTACCCGAACCCATACGTGTTTCTGTGGGTCTTACTGTAACCGGTTTGTCGGGAAATATACGTACCCATATTTTTCCATCACGACGTGCATTTCGTGTCATTGCCCGGCGCCCTGCTTCTATTTGCCTAGATGTGATCCAAGCGGGTTCAAGCGCTTGAAGAGCATATTTACCGAAACTGATATGGTTACCTCGATAAGACATTCCCTTCATTCGTCCTCTATGTTGTTTACGGAATCTGGTTCTTTTGGGGTTATAGTTGATGGTTGTTTCTGAATTCCATCTCTACTACAGAACCGGACGTGAGAGTTTCGTCTCATCCAGCTCCTCACGAATAAAAGTGTTCAAAATATTTAATTTGAATTGAAATATGTTTAATGAATAATAGATGAAATTGCGAGATTCTTTGATATTTCATCTAATCTATTAGTCATTTGTATATACCTTTTATCGTATCGGATTGCCCTAAATCCAAAATTTAGCAATCCAAAAAATAACGTTTTCGCGGGCGAATATTTACTCTAATATCTATTTCAGTTGTAAGGTTAGTTCATTACGTCTCAGATCAGAATAGATAAATTATTTCTCAGTTCCTTTCGCCATCCCAACCAATGAATTGTTAGGCTTTGGTTTCAATAAAATCTTCTGCATTCATGGGTTCCATCGTTCCCATCGCTTCTTGTTTAATGGTTAGGTCTTAATTCTACAACGGAGCTCTTAATTCAATTTGTTCTTGAGTCAATTTTCTTAGTCTTTATTGGCTCAGGGCTCTTGGTTTTTTTGTTCTATATCTATCATTTAATTATGTATGAATCAGTATTGATGCTTTATTACATTGCCTTTTATGAGATGACTCATAGACCTTACATATTGGAATTCTATACCATCGATATTCTTTTTCTCTCTTTCTCTCATCCCTCTACCCACATCTTTTTTCTATATTCTGGTTCACAACTTAGAATCAGATTTTTTTATTTTTTTAGTTTATGAAAAAGAGATTTCAGTTGCTACAATGATATGAATAA